GCTAACGTAGCTTAACTAAAGCATAACACTGAAGATGTTAAGACGGACCCTAGAAAGGTCCCGTAGGCACAAAGGCTTGGTCCTGACTTTACTGTCAACTTTGGCTATACTTACACATGCAAGTCTCCGCACCCCCGTGAGAACGCCCACAGTTCTCTGCCCGAGAACAAGGAGCTGGTATCAGGCACAATAACCCACAGCCCATAACACCTTGCTCAGCCACACCCTCAAGGGAATTCAGCAGTGATAGACATTAAGCCCTGAGCGAAAGCTTGACTTAGTCAAAGCCAATAAGGGCCGGTAAAACTCGTGCCAGCCACCGCGGTTATACGAGAGGCCCAAGTTGACAGGTGCCGGCGTAAAGAGTGGTTAAGGGAAACCATCCAACTAAAGCCGAACACCTTCATAGCTGTTATACGCTTCCGAAGGCATGAAGCCCCACCACGAAAGTGGCTTTACTTCCCCCGACTCCACGAAAGCTGCGGAACAAACTGGGATTAGAGACCCCACTATGCCCAGCCCTAAACTTTGATGGCACATTACACCCGCCATCCGCCAGGGAACTACGAGCATTAGCTTAAAACCCAAAGGACTTGGCGGTGCTTTAGACCCACCTAGAGGAGCCTGTTCTAGAACCGATAATCCCCGTTAAACCTCACCCTCTCTTGTCATTCCCGCCTATATACCGCCGTCGTCAGCTTACCCTGTGAAGGCATTAATAGTAAGCAAAACTAGTAAAACCCAAAACGCCAGGTCGAGGTGTAGCATATGAGAGGGAAAGAAATGGGCTACATTCCCTACTTTAGGGAACACGGACAATGTAATGAAAGGTACATTAGAAGGAGGATTTAGCAGTAAGCAAAAAATAGAGCGTTTTGCTGAAACTGGCCCTGAAGCGCGCACACACCGCCCGTCACTCTCCCCAAACCAACTTTAAAAAAATACATAATACATTTTAGGAATTAAGGGGAGGCAAGTCGTAACATGGTAAGTGTACCGGAAGATGCACTTGGAAAAACCAGGGTGTAGCTAAGATAGTAAAGCATCTCCCTTACACTGAGAAGTCCCTCGTGCAAATCGAGTCACCCTGACACCCAACAGCTAGCTCCCCCTGATAAAACCAACACACCACTATTTATACCCCCAAAACCACTTCCACCCGAAAACAAACCATTTTTCCCCCCAAGTATGGGCGACAGAAAAGGACCTTGAAGCGATAGAGAAAGTACCGCAAGGGAAAGCTGAAAGAGAAATGAAATAACCCAGTAAAGCACAAAAAAGCAGAGACTCCGCCTCGTACCTTTTGCATCATGAATTAGCAAGAAACACTTAAGCAAAAAGCATTATAGTTTAATTCCCCGAAACTAAGTGAGCTACTCCGAGACAGCCTGGCTAAAGGGCAACCCCGTCTCTGTGGCAAAAGAGTGGGAAGAGCTCCGAGTAGAGGTGACAGACCTACCGAACTTAGTTATAGCTGGTTGCCTGAGAACTGAATAGAAGTTCAGCCTTTTAAATTCTCCCCCCACCATTTGGCCCACACCTACCCCAGGTAACAAGAAGTCAAAAGAGTTAATCAAAGGGGGTACAGCCCCTTTGATAAAAAATACAATTTTTTCAGCAGGGTAAAGATCATACCTAACATAAGGCACATGCCCTAGTGGGCCTAAAAGCAGCCATCTAAACAGAAAGCGTTAAAGCTCAAGCATCACACCCCCCTCCAATACCGACAACACCATCTTAACCCGCTAACCTTACCAGGCTATTCCACTCACCCGTGGAAGTAATTATGCTAGTATGAGTAATAAGAGAAGCAATGCTTCTCTCCCCGCACACATGTACATCGGAACGAACCCTCACCGAAAATTAACGGCCCCAAAACCAAGAGGGCACTGGATAAAAAACAAATAACCAGAATACCATCCAACAACCCCCCGTTACCCCCACACTGGTGTGCTCTATGGGAAAGACTAAAAGAAAAAGAAGGAACTCGGCAAACACGAGCCTCGCCTGTTTACCAAAAACATCGCCTCTTGAAACAAACATAAGAGGTCCCGCCTGCCCGGTGACTATTAGTTTAACGGCCGCGGTATTTTGACCGTGCAAAGGTAGCGCAATCACTTGTCCTTTAAATGAAGACCTGTATGAATGGCACCACGAGGGCTCAACTGTCTCCTTTCTCCTGTCAATGAAATTGATCTCCCCGTGCAGAAGCGGGGATTCCCCCATAAGACGAGAAGACCCTATGGAGCTTTAGGCACCAGAACAGACTACGTTAAGCACCCTAATACAAAAGACAAAACTACCTAGACCCTGTTCTAATGCCTTTGGTTGGGGCGACCGCGGGGAAACAAAAAACCCCCACGTGGACTAAGAGCACCCCCTCTTAAAACCAAGGGCCACAACCCTAAGTAACAGAACCTCTGACCCTAAATGATCCGGTACAACCGATCAACGAACCGAGTTACCCTAGGGATAACAGCGCAATCCCCTTCTAGAGTCCATATCGACAAGGGGGTTTACGACCTCGATGTTGGATCAGGACATCCTATTGGTGCAGCCGCTATTAAGGGTTCGTTTGTTCAACGATTAAAGTCCTACGTGATCTGAGTTCAGACCGGAGTAATCCAGGTCAGTTTCTATCTATGTTGTGATCTTTTCTAGTACGAAAGGACCGAAAAGAAAAGGCCCCTGTTCCAAACACGCCTTACCCCTACCTAATGAAACCAACTAAAATAGGTAAAAGGGCATAACCCCTTAAGCTTAAGAAAACAGCCCGTTAAGGTGGCAGAGCCCGGCCAATGCAAAAGACCTAAGCCCTTTCAACGGAGGTTCAAATCCTCCCCCTAACTATGACCTCAACACTTATTTCCTTCGTCCTCAATCCATTGGTCCTAATAATCTTTGTACTTCTAGCCGTCGCCCTCCTCACGCTAGTTGAACGAAAAATCCTAGCTTACATACAACTACGCAAGGGTCCCAACATCGTAGGCCCCTACGGCCTCCTTCAACCAATTGCAGACGGCCTCAAACTTTTTATTAAAGAGCCGGTCCGGCCCTCAACCTCTTCCCCCCTCCTATTCTTATTGGCCCCCATCCTTGCCCTAACCCTAGCACTTTCTCTCTGAACCCCCATACCACTCCCTTTTCCCATAGCAGACCTCAACCTGGGCATTCTCTTCATCCTCGCCCTATCAAGCCTAGCAGTATATTCAATTTTAGGATCAGGCTGAGCTTCAAACTCCAAATACGCCCTCATCGGGGCCCTCCGAGCCGTCGCCCAAACTATCTCCTATGAAGTAAGCCTAGGACTAATCCTCCTCAACGCAATCATCTTCACCGGCGGCTTTACGCTCCAAACATTTAGCACCGCCCAAGAAAGTACATGACTCCTTTTGCCCGCCTGGCCCTTAGCCATAATATGATACATCTCCACACTAGCCGAGACAAACCGTGCACCTTTTGACCTTACTGAAGGTGAATCCGAACTTGTCTCTGGCTTTAACGTAGAATACGCCGGAGGACCCTTCGCCCTATTTTTCCTTGCAGAATACGCTAACATCCTATTAATAAACACACTCTCAGCAACCCTATTTCTAGGCACCTCCATCTCACATCTAACCCCAGAACTAACCACAACCAACCTAATAATTAAAGCCACCCTCCTATCCGTTCTCTTCCTCTGGGTCCGTGCCTCATACCCACGATTTCGTTACGACCAATTAATGCACCTAATTTGAAAAAACTTTCTTCCCCTCACCCTCGCACTTGTAATTTGACACCTAGCGCTTCCCATCGCACTTACCGGACTCCCTCCCCAACTATAAACGGAGCCGTGCCTGAATCAAAGGGCCACTTTGATAGAGTGAATAATGAGGGTTAAAGCCCCTCCAGCTCCTTAGAAAGAAGGGGTTCGAACCCTACCTGAAGAGATCAAAACTCTTAGTGCTTCCACTACACCACTTCCTAGTAAAGTCAGCTAAATAAGCTTTTGGGCCCATACCCCAAAAATGTTGGTTAAACCCCTTCCTTTACTAATGAATCCCTATATCCTGACAACCCTTCTTTTCGGACTAGGTCTAGGAACAACAATTACATTTGCAAGCTCCCACTGACTCCTTGCTTGAATAGGCCTCGAACTTAATACCCTCGCTATTATCCCCCTAATAGCCCAACTCCACCACCCCCGAGCAGTCGAAGCCACCACAAAATACTTCCTCACCCAAGCTGCTGCCGCAGCAACTCTATTATTTGCTAGCATCACCAATGCCTGACTCACAGGTCAATGAGAAATTCAACAACTATCTCACCCCCTGCCCACCACCATAATTACCCTCGCCCTAGCACTAAAAATTGGACTAGCTCCCTTACATGCCTGGCTCCCAGAAGTCCTCCAAGGACTAGATCTGACCACAGGACTTATCCTCTCAACCTGACAAAAACTTGCCCCTTTCGCCCTCCTTCTGCAAATTCAACCTACCAACTCAAGCCTGCTCATTTTCCTAGGCCTAGCCTCCACCCTTATTGGGGGCTGAGGCGGACTTAACCAAACACAACTACGCAAAATCCTAGCATACTCCTCAATCGCTCACCTAGGCTGAATAATCCTAGTCCTCCAATTCTCCCCCCAACTGACCCTCCTCACCTTAATAACCTACTTCCTTATAACAGCCTCTACCTTCCTAATCTTCAAAATTAATAACTCCACTAACATTAACACACTCGCCACCTCCTGGGCAAAAACCCCCGCCCTTACCGCCCTAACCCCCCTAATTCTCCTCTCCCTAGGAGGCCTCCCTCCCCTCACAGGGTTTATACCAAAATGACTTATTCTTCAAGAACTAACCAAACAAGACCTAGCCCCCACCGCAACCCTAGCTGCTTTAACAGCGCTCCTCAGCCTCTACTTCTACCTCCGCCTATCTTACGCAATAACCCTCACCATCTCCTCCAACACCCTCACAGCCACCACTCCGTGACGCTTTACTTCTGCCCAAACCACCCTCCCCCTGGCCACCACAACCTCCCTATCCCTCTGCCTCCTTCCCCTTACCCCAGCCATAATAGCAATTCTCACCTTCTAAGGAACTTAGGTTAACACCCAGACCAAGAGCCTTCAAAGCTCTAAGCGGGGGTGAAAATCCCCCAGTCCCTGATAAGACTTGCGGGATATTACCCCACATCTCCTGCATGCAAAACAGACACTTTAATTAAGCTAAAGCCTTAACTAGATAGGAAGGCCTCGATCCTACAAACTCTTAGTTAACAGCTAAGCGCCCAAACCAGCGAGCATCTATCTACTTTCCCCGCCTACTTCTTCAAAAAATAGGCGGGGAAAGCCCCGGCAGACGTTAGCCTGCAACTTCAGGTTTGCAATCTGATATGTTAACACCTCGGGGCTTGGTAAAAAGAGGGCTTTAACCTCTGTCTATGGGGCTACAATCCACCGCTTAACTCTCAGCCATTCTACCTGTGGCAATCACACGTTGATTTTTCTCGACTAATCACAAAGACATCGGCACCCTTTACCTAGTTTTTGGTGCTTGGGCCGGAATAGTAGGTACCGCATTAAGCCTACTGATCCGAGCAGAACTCAGCCAACCGGGCTCTCTCCTTGGAGACGACCAGATTTATAACGTAATCGTTACTGCACACGCCTTTGTAATAATTTTCTTTATAGTTATACCCATTATGATTGGGGGTTTCGGCAACTGACTAATTCCACTCATGATTGGCGCCCCCGACATGGCCTTTCCACGAATAAACAACATGAGTTTTTGACTGCTTCCTCCCTCATTCCTCCTCCTCCTCGCCTCCTCAGGAGTTGAAGCTGGTGCTGGAACAGGGTGAACCGTTTACCCTCCACTAGCAGGCAATCTGGCACATGCTGGTCCTTCAGTTGACCTAACCATCTTCTCCCTCCACTTAGCTGGGGTCTCGTCCATTCTTGGGGCAATTAATTTCATCACCACAATTATTAACATAAAACCCCCAGCTATTTCCCAGTACCAAACCCCCCTATTTATTTGAGCACTCTTAATTACCGCCGTCCTACTCCTATTGTCCCTTCCAGTCCTTGCCGCCGGCATTACTATGCTTTTAACGGACCGGAACCTAAACACAACCTTTTTTGACCCAGCAGGGGGCGGGGACCCCATTCTTTACCAACATCTATTCTGATTCTTTGGCCACCCAGAAGTCTACATTCTTATTCTTCCTGGGTTTGGTATGATTTCCCATATCGTAGCATATTATGCCGGGAAAAAAGAACCCTTCGGCTACATAGGCATAGTCTGAGCTATGATGGCCATTGGCCTCCTAGGCTTTATTGTCTGAGCCCACCACATGTTTACCGTCGGAATGGACGTAGACACCCGAGCCTATTTTACCTCCGCAACAATAATCATCGCCATTCCTACCGGGGTAAAAGTCTTTAGCTGGCTGGCCACCCTTCACGGCGGCTCAATTAAATGAGAAACCCCCCTTCTATGAGCATTAGGCTTTATTTTCCTGTTTACAGTAGGAGGTTTAACCGGCATTGTTTTAGCCAACTCATCTCTAGACATTATGCTCCACGACACATACTATGTTGTAGCCCACTTCCACTATGTTCTCTCGATAGGCGCTGTGTTTGCAATTGTCGCAGGTTTTGTCCACTGATTTCCCCTATTCTCAGGCTACACACTCCACAGCACATGAACTAAAATTCACTTTGCAGTAATATTTGTGGGAGTAAACCTGACTTTCTTCCCACAACACTTCCTTGGCCTAGCAGGCATACCTCGTCGATATTCAGACTACCCAGACGCCTACACTCTTTGAAACACAATCTCTTCCATCGGCTCAATAATCTCCCTCGTAGCAGTCATTATATTCTTATTTATTATCTGAGAAGCTTTTGCCGCTAAACGAGAAGTTTTATCTGTTGAACTCACACCAACAAATGTAGAGTGACTTCACGGCTGCCCACCCCCATACCACACCTTTGAAGAACCAGCATTTGTGCAAGTTCAACAAACTTGGCCCAAACAATAGGCCCCTACGAGAAAGGAAGGAATTGAACCTCCATAAATTGGTTTCAAGCCAACCACATAACCACTCTGCCACTTTCTTCATAAGACCCTAGTAAAATAGAAAATTACATTGCCTTGTCAAGGCAAAATTGTGGGTTAAATCCCCGCGTGTCTTGTTCTGATGGCCCATCCCTCCCAACTAGGATTTCAAGATGCAGCTTCCCCTGTGATAGAAGAACTTCTACACTTCCACGACCATGCCTTAATAATTGTTTTTCTCATTAGCACATTTGTACTTTACATTATTGTGGCTATAGTAACCACTAAGTTAACTAACAAGTTTATCTTGGACTCCCAAGAAATTGAGATCATTTGAACTCTTCTCCCTGCCATTATCCTAATTCTCATCGCACTCCCCTCTCTCCGAATTCTTTACCTTATAGATGAAATTAATGACCCTCATCTCACAATTAAAGCAATAGGCCACCAATGATATTGAAGCTACGAATATACTGACTATGAAGACCTTGGCTTTGACTCTTATATAATTCCTACCCAAGACCTGGCCCCCGGACAATTCCGCCTCCTTGAAGCCGACCATCGAATAGTAGTCCCAGTTGAGTCCCCAATTCGAGTCTTAGTCTCAGCTGAAGACGTCCTTCACTCTTGGGCCGTCCCAAGCCTCGGAGTAAAAATAGACGCAGTCCCCGGACGCCTTAACCAAACAGCATTTATTGCATCTCGACCTGGAGTCTTCTATGGACAATGCTCCGAAATCTGCGGCGCAAACCACAGCTTCATACCCATTGTAGTAGAAGCAGTCCCCTTAGAACACTTTGAAAACTGATCATCTCTAATACTTGAAGACGCTTCGCTAAGAAGCTAAACAGGGAACAGCGTTAGCCTTTTAAGCTAAAGATCGGTGACTCCCAACCACCCTTAGCGAGATGCCACAGCTTAACCCAGCCCCTTGATTTGCCATCTTAGTTTTTTCCTGACTGATCTTCTTGACAGTCATCCCCCCAAAAATCCTGGCCCACTCTTTTCCAAATGAGCCAACCCCTCAAAGCACAGAAAAACCCAAAACAGAGCCTTGAACCTGACCATGACATTAAGCTTCTTTGACCAATTTATGAGCCCCACGCACTTCGGAGTCCCATTAATTGCCCTCGCCCTAGCACTTCCATGAGTCCTCTACCCTAAACCCACAACTCGCTGACTAAACAACCGCCTCCTAACCCTTCAAGGTTGATTCATCAACCGCTTTACCCAACAAATTTTTCAACCTCTTAGCCTAGGAGGCCACAAATGGGCAGTCCTACTAACCTCCCTAATACTATTTCTTATCACACTAAACATACTGGGCCTCCTACCTTACACCTTCACGCCCACAACACAACTTTCCCTTAATATAGCATTCGCCGTCCCCTTGTGACTAGCAACAGTAATTATTGGTATGCGAAACCAACCCACCCATGCATTAGGCCACCTTCTCCCAGAAGGAACCCCCGTTCTCCTCATCCCCGTCCTGATTGTTATCGAAACAATTAGCCTGTTCATCCGGCCCTTGGCTCTGGGCGTCCGACTAACAGCAAACCTAACAGCCGGTCACCTCTTAATTCAACTAATTGCCACCGCCGCATCCGTTCTCCTTCCACTAATACCAACCATTGCCTTACTGACCGCCGTCCTCCTACTCCTACTAACACTGCTAGAAGTGGCCGTCGCCATAATTCAAGCTTACGTATTTGTCCTTCTTTTAAGCCTCTACCTTCAAGAAAACGTCTAATGGCCCATCAAGCACACGCATACCATATAGTAGACCCTAGCCCATGACCCTTAACAGGAGCAGCAGCCGCCCTCCTGATAACATCCGGTTTAGCAATCTGAATACACTTCCACAACACAACACTTATACTTCTAGGACTAGCCCTCCTCCTTCTGACTATAAACCAATGATGACGAGATATTGTTCGAGAAGGCACATTTCAAGGCCACCATACACCCCCTGTCCAAAAAGGCCTTCGTTACGGGATAATCCTCTTCATTACTTCAGAAGTCTTCTTCTTCCTAGGATTTTTCTGAGCATTCTACCATTCAAGTCTCGCCCCAACTCCCGAGCTTGGAGGCTGCTGACCCCCCACGGGCATCACCACTTTAGACCCATTCGAAGTCCCACTTTTAAACACAGCCGTCCTTTTAGCCTCCGGTGTAACAGTTACTTGAGCCCACCACAGCATCATAGAAGGCCATCGAAAAGAAGCAATTCAGGCCCTAGCCCTGACAATCCTTCTAGGTTTTTATTTTACACTCTTACAAGCAATAGAGTACTACGAAGCCCCCTTCACAATCGCAGACGGAGTCTACGGCTCCACATTCTTTGTTGCCACAGGCTTCCACGGCCTCCACGTTATTATTGGGTCCACCTTCTTAACCGTCTGCTTACTACGACAAATCCAATATCACTTTACATCAGAACACCACTTCGGGTTCGAAGCTGCTGCCTGATACTGACATTTTGTAGACGTCGTCTGACTCTTCCTCTACATCTCAATCTACTGATGAGGCTCATATCTTTCTAGTATTAAAGCTAGTACATGTGACTTCCAATCACCTAGTCTTGGTTAAACCCCAAGGAAAGATAATGAATTTAATTACAGCAACAATTGCTATTTCCCTCACGCTATCACTTATTCTAGCCACAGTTTCTTTCTGGCTCCCACAAATAACCCCAGACCATGAAAAACTCTCACCTTACGAATGTGGCTTTGACCCTCTAGGGTCTGCTCGCCTGCCCTTCTCACTCCGATTTTTTCTCGTCGCCATTCTCTTCCTTCTCTTTGACCTAGAGATTGCACTCCTCCTCCCGCTCCCATGAGGAGACCAGCTCTCAACCCCTCTCATAACATTTATTTGAGCCTTCACCATCCTCACCCTCCTCACCCTCGGCCTAATCTATGAGTGAGCCCAAGGAGGCCTCGAATGAGCTGAATAGGTAGTTAGTTTAAGAAAAACCCTTGATTTCGGCTCAAGAACTTGTGGTTAAAGTCCACAACCACCTAATGACCCCAACCCACTTCACCTTCTCCTCCATATTTATACTAGGACTGGCAGGACTAGCATTTCACCGAACACACCTCCTCTCCGCTCTTCTTTGTCTTGAAGGCATAATATTATCCCTATTCATCGCCTTGTCACTTTGAACACTTCAACTTAACTCCACTAGCTTTTCAGCCGCCCCTATACTACTCCTGGCATTCTCAGCCTGCGAAGCTAGTGCAGGCCTGGCCCTTCTTGTTGCCAGTGCCCGCACCCACGGCACCGACCGCCTTCAAAGCCTAAACCTCTTACAATGCTAAAAATTCTCATTCCCACCATAATGCTTATTCCAACTACCTGAGCAATCCCTGCCAAGCAGCTTTGGGCCTCCTCACTAGCATACAGCCTAATCATCTCCCTAATTAGCTTATCCTGACTAAAATCAACAGCAGACACAGGCTGATCTTTCCTTAACCCCTACATAGCAACCGACCCCCTCTCTACCCCGCTCCTCGCCCTAACTTGCTGACTTCTCCCACTAATAATTTTAGCAAGCCAATACCACACTTCTTCAGAGCCCATCAACCGACAACGCATGTATATTACCCTCCTCACATCCCTACAAATTTTTTTGATTCTAGCCTTCAGCGCAACCGAAGTAATCATATTCTACATCATATTTGAAGCCACATTAATTCCAACCCTCGTAATCATCACCCGATGAGGTAACCAAACAGAACGTCTGAATGCAGGAACTTACTTCTTATTCTACACCCTCGCAGGCTCTCTCCCTCTTCTTGTCGCCCTCCTTCTCCTACAAAATAACTCAGGGACTCTCTCCCTCCTCACACTCCAATTTTCCCCCTTCATTCCACTATCCTCTTTCGCGGACAAACTATGATGAGCCGGCTGCTTACTGGCATTCCTAGTAAAAATACCTCTTTATGGGGCTCACCTTTGACTCCCCAAAGCCCACGTTGAGGCCCCCATTGCTGGCTCCATAGTCCTAGCCGCCGTTCTCCTCAAACTTGGAGGATATGGCATAATACGAATAATAACAATACTAGAGCCCCTTACCAAAGAACTCAGCTACCCCTTCATTATTCTTGCCCTCTGAGGCGTAATCATAACTGGCTCAATTTGTCTCCGCCAAACTGACCTCAAGTCCCTAATCGCTTACTCATCCGTAAGCCATATAGGCCTTGTCGCAGCCGGCATTCTCATCCAAACACCTTGAGGTTTTTCTGGTGCCTTAATTCTCATAATTGCCCACGGACTAACCTCCTCCGCTCTTTTTTGCTTGGCAAACACAAACTACGAACGAACCCACAGCCGAACCCTACTCTTAGCCCGAGGGCTCCAAATACTTCTACCCTTAATAACCGCCTGATGATTTACTGCTAGTCTCGCCAACCTCGCCCTGCCTCCTCTCCCTAATCTCATAGGAGAACTAATAATCATTACCTCCCTATTCAACTGATCCTGATGAACAATTGCCCTCACTGGGACTGGAACCTTAATCACTGCAGGCTACTCACTCTATATGTTCTTAATAACACAACGAGGCCCTCTTCCTTCCCACATCATAGCCCTAGAGCCGACACACTCACGAGAACACTTACTATTGACCCTTCACCTTCTCCCTCTTCTTCTCCTAATCTTTAAACCCGAACTAATCTGAGGCTGAACATTCTGTAGACATAGTTTAACAAAAACATTAGATTGTGATTCTAAAAACAGAGGTTAAACTCCTCTTGTCCACCGAGAGAGATTTGTAATAACAAAGACTGCTAATCTTTGCCCCCCTTGGTTAAATTCCAAGGCTCACTCGAATAGCTTCTAAAGGATAACAGCTCATCCATTGGTCTTAGGAACCAAAAACTCTTGGTGCAAATCCAAGTAGCAGCTATGCACCACACCTCTATCATCATAGCATCTAGTCTAATTACAATCTTTTTTCTACTAGCATACCCTGTCTTCACAACCCTTACCCCAAAGCCCCGCCCCCAACACTGGGCCCTAAACAAAGTTAAAACAGCCGTAAAAATAGCATTCTTCACCAGCCTCCTTCCCCTGTTTTTGTTTCTCCACGAAGGAGCTGAAACCATTATTACTAACTGAAACTGAATAAATACCCTAACCTTTGATATTAATATCAGCCTTAAATTTGACACCTACTCAATCATCTTCACCCCCGTTGCCCTCTATGTAACCTGGTCTATTCTAGAATTTGCTTCATGATACATACACTCTGACCCCTATATAAACCGCTTCTTTAAATACCTCCTCATTTTTCTCATCGCCATAATCATTTTAGTTACAGCAAACAATATATTCCAACTATTCATCGGCTGAGAGGGAGTGGGGATTATATCTTTCCTCCTCATCGGCTGATGATATGGCCGAACCGACGCAAACACCGCAGCCCTCCAAGCTGTCATTTACAATCGAATTGGTGACATTGGCCTAATTTTTTTCATAGCATGAACCGCAACAAACCTTAACTCCTGAGAGTTACAACAAATCTTTTCCACCGCCACAACCACTGACCTCACCCTTCCCCTCCTAGGCCTCATCCTTGCAGCTACTGGTAAATCAGCCCAATTCGGACTACACCCGTGACTCCCCTCGGCCATAGAAGGTCCTACGCCGGTCTCTGCCCTACTGCATTCAAGCACCATAGTTGTCGCAGGCATTTTTCTACTTATCCGTTTAAGCCCCCTTCTAGAAAACAACCAAACTGCTCTTACCACCTGCCTCTGTCTAGGCGCCCTCACCACACTCTTTACCGCAACTTGTGCCCTCACCCAAAATGACATCAAAAAGATTGTTGCTTTCTCAACATCAAGCCAACTCGGCCTAATAATAGTCACCATCGGTCTTAACCAACCCCAACTTGCCTTCCTGCACATCTGCACTCATGCTTTCTTCAAAGCAATGCTTTTCCTCTGCTCCGGCTCAATCATCCACAGTCTAAACGATGAACAAGACATCCGAAAAATAGGAGGCATACACCACTTAACCCCCTCCACCTCCTCTTGCCTGACCATTGGAAGCCTTGCCCTCACAGGCACCCCCTTCCTAGCAGGCTTCTTCTCCAAAGATGCCATCATCGAAGCCCTCAACACATCCTATCTCAACGCCTGAGCCCTAACCCTCACCCTCCTAGCCACCTCATTTACTGCTATCTACAGCCTTCGGGTAATTTTCTTTGTATCAATAGGCCACCCTCGATTTAATCCCCTTTCTCCAATCAACGAAAACAACCCAGCAGTAATCAACCCAATCAAACGACTAGCATGAGGCAGCATTATCGCCGGCCTCCTCATTACCTCAAACATCGTCCCCCTAAAAACCCCTATTATATCCATACCATTTCTACTAAAAACAACTGCCCTTATCGTCACAATTATCGGACTTTTACTCGCCCTAGAACTAGCCTCCCTCACCACCAAACAAGTTAAAACCCTCCCAAACCTACAACTCCACCACTTCTCCAACATACTGGGCTTCTTTCCCACAGTAATTCACCGCCTCGCCCCTAAATTCAACCTCCTCCTAGGCCAAACCATCGCCACCCAAATAATTGACCAAACCTGACTAGAAAAAGTGGGCCCAAAAGCAATCTACCCCTTGAACTTCCCTCTAATCTCAATGACAAGCAACATTCAACAAGGAATAATTAAAACCTACCTCTCCCTTTTCTTCTTTACCCTCACCTTAGCCCTGCTCGTCCTCCTATACTAGACAGCTCGAAGGGCCCCCCGACTTAGACCCCGAGTCAACTCCAACACCACAAAAAGTGTCAACAACAATACCCACGCCCCTAAAATTAACATACCTCCCCCCACAGAATATATTAACGCTACACCCCCAACATCCCCTCGAAACACAGAAAACTCACTAAACTCATCCACTAAAACTCAAGACCCCTCATATCAACCTCCCCAAAATACACTTGCCACCACACCAACCCCCACAATATAAACTATTATGGTGCCCACTACAGGCCAACTCCCCCAGCCCTCCGGATAAGGCTCAGCAGCAAGCGCTGCTGAATATGCAAACACAACCAACATTCCCCCCAAATAAATCAAAAACAAAATCAAAGATAAAAAAGACCCCCCATGCCCCACTAATACTCCACACCCCACCCCCGCCACCGCAACCAGCCCTAAAGCCGCAAAATACGGCGAAGGATTAGAAGCAACCGCTGCTAACCCTAACACCAAACTTAACAAAAATATAAGCATCACATAAGCCATAATTTCTGCCAGGATTTTAACCAGGACCAATGACTTGAAAAACCACCGTTGTTATTCAACTACAAAAACCTTAATGGCCAGCCTCCGAAAAACCCACCCCCTCCTAAAAATCGCAAACGACGCACTAGTTGACCTCCCTGCACCCTCAAACATCTCTGTCTGATGAAACTTCGGCTCCCTACTAGGGCTCTGTCTCGCCGCCCAAATTTTAACAGGCCTTTTTCTTGCAATACACTACACTTCCGACGTCGCAACAGCCTTTTCATCCGTCGCCCACATCTGCCGAGACGTAAACTATGGCTGACTAATCCGCAATATACACGCCAACGGCGCATCCTTTTTCTTCATCTGTATCTACCTTCATATCGGCCGAGGCCTATATTACGGCTCCTATCTTTATAAAGAAACATGAAATGTAGGAGTTGTCCTCCTCCTATTAACCATAATAACTGCATTCGTAGGATATGTCCTCCCATGAGGACAAATATCCTTCTGAGGAGCTACCGTTATTACCAACCTCCTCTCCGCAATTCCTTACATTGGCAATTCCCTAGTCCAATGACTATGAGGCGGCTTTTCAGTAGACAATGCTACCCTCACCCGATTCTTTGCCTTCCACTTCCTCCTCCCCTTCATCATCGCAGCCATAACAATAATTCACCTAATCTTCCTTCACGAAACCGGCTCCACAAACCCGGCAGGCCTAAACTCCGATACAGACAAAATCTCATTCCACCCCTACTTCTCTTACAAAGACCTCTTAGGTTTTGCAATTTTATTAATTGCCCTAATTGCTTTAGCTCTCTTTTCCCCCAACCTTCTAGGAGATCCAGACAACTTCACCCCCGCAAACCCCCTAGTCACTCCCCCACACATTAAACCAGAATGATACTTCTTATTTGCTTACGCCATCCTCCGATCAATTCCTAACAAGCTAGGTGGTGTCCTCGCACTCCTCTTCTCCATCCTAATCCTTATATTAGTTCCAATCCTCCACACCTCAAAACTCCGAGCCCTCACCTTTCGACCCCTTACCCAATTCTTATTTTGACTCCTAGTTGCAGACGTCATCATTCTAACCTGAATCGGAGGAATGCCCGTTGAACACCCATTTATCATCATTGGCCAAATCGCATCCTTCCTCTACTTCTTCCTCTTCCTCATTTTACTGCCCATTGCCGGACTAGCAGAAAATAAAATATTTGCATAAACACTATAACCGCAGTAGTAGCTCAGTGAAAGAGCGCCGGTCTTGTAAACCGGACGCCGAAGGTTAAAATCCTTCCTACCGCTCAAAGAAAAGGGATTTTAACCCCCGCCCCTAACTCCCAAAGCTAGGATTCTCAAATTAAACTACTCTTTGACCGAGCTCTGCCCCAACAGATTGTACATGTATGTACTTACACCATGAATTTATATTAACCATATATTATGATATAAAACACACCATTAAGAAGAATATCCCTATTGCTTGCACGCGCTCTCATCCATCAACTAGCTCTCTAAAAATTTTACATAAAACATAAAAATGGCAAAACTAACTTAAATATGAATGAAAATTAACGACATTTAAGACCGAACACAAATATCCATCAGTTTAGTTATACCAGTACTCAACATCCCGTAATTTACCCATATTTAATGTAGTAAGAACCTACCATCAGTTGATTCCTTAATGATCACGGTTCTTGAAGGTGAGGGACAATTCTCGTGGGGGTTTCACTCAGTGAATTATTCCTGGCATCTGGTTCCTACTTCAGGTCCATTACTTGATATATTCCTCACACTTTCATCGACGCTTACATAAGTTAATGGTGGTAATACATACTCCTCGTTACCCACCTAGCCGGGCATTCTTTCTAGCGGGCAAGGGGTTCTCTTTTTTTTTTTCCTTTTCCTCTGGCATCTCACAGTGCATACAGACTATTATTTACAAGGGGGAACATGTTCTCTGCTCCGGGCGTAAAATATTCATGGCGCATAGGTATTCATTGAAGAATTGCATAACTGATTTCAAGAGCATAAAGTTCTTGTATTTACTCCTAAGATATCTGTCACACCCCCTGTTTGTTGCGCGTCTAAACCCCCCCTACCCCCCCAAAACTCCTAAGATATCTAACACTCCTGCAAACCCCCCGGAAACAGGAAAACATCAAGAAGCTTTCTTTCTTTCATAACATGTGTATATTATAATATTACAATATTGCAATAT